CAAGGGCGTTAAGGCTTTCCTTTCAGTGCTAGTTCACAGTGATGGAAGCGATCGAATACGTTCTATCCATAGGCGAGAAGAGTTTGCAGGCCTTTAAGCAGGAGAGGAATAGATCTTTTCTAGGGCTCAAAGCTAGTCTCTTTCCATGTGTGTCGGCAAAAGCTACCTTTCTTAATATAGTTAGCTTTCGCTCTCCTCTCTGGGCTAGTCTCTTAGGTAGCCAGTCCAATGATCCACTAGCCCTGGGTGGGACATCTCGCTGACAACGTAGGTCAAGAACAAGCCGCCTTACGGAAGAGAACCTATCGCCATGATTAAATGCGTGACACCGCGTCCAGAAGGTCTCTCTACCCATATCTGTCAAGCCAATCCCATACATATTTAGTGGAACCAGGGCCTCGACCACGAGGGCATTTCTTAATGTTGGCGCCAAACTAGGCCTAAAGCAGCTCCGCGCACCAGCAAGAACATTTACAAAGCACTTTTACAAGAGCCCGTCCCTCATTTAGTTTATCCTTAACAGAAAGAGTCTCCCAATCGTAATACTTCGAAAGTACATTCTCAATGGCCCTGCTCCTGTCTTTGCTCTTGCCTTACGGGACTATTTCCGCTTTCTATATGGTTCCGCGTTCCGGCATGGGTAGATTGGAAGGTCAGTCCACTGAGATGCTTGAGCGGTCATGTTACGCCGCGTACTCTCCTGAGTCTCAGCCATTTCATTAGTCAATCCCGGATTCTCCGGAAGGGGCGTGGGAGCTCTTTGTGCCGGGCGTCGGGATCCTATTTGAAAGGAACAAGCACTCACGATCGGTTTAAACGAGCATAAAGGCCATTTTTCCTATATGCGATGGCATATTTGTGGATTAAGGTGCCGCCCAAAGGAGTGCACCGGAGAAATGGGAATAGGCCTAATTAGTGTTATTGGACTTGCTACGGCAGCTATGTGGGGAATGCCTCGGCTTGAAGGAAACGTAGGAGGAAAGGGATGATGCAGACGTCCCAGACCTAATGGACGAAGAAAGAACGGCCCGTCACACTATTGGAAAGGCGCATGTCCGGTTCTCGAGAAGACAAGCTATGGATTCGCGGTCGGAAAGTCGGCATGCATGAAAGTCGAAGGCATGGTCTGTTCGACATCGGGTTGGTGCGAAGCGAAGTTCTTGTCCATGAGTCGGCCTGCCCCTTATTCCTGACCTGATCAACCAATGGAGTTAAGCGGCGCTGGCCCATCCAAGCGCTAGCAAGCGGTAGGGCCTTCCTTTTCGTCCTCTCTTCGCTGCATATTTCATAAAATAAACCAGATATAGAAGCAAGGATACGGGTTCCCGATCGGACAGAGAGAAAGTCAACATTGCCTTTCGCCGAAGAAAGCTCCTTATCCATCCCCGGGCGTACATCCAATGCATTAGATACAATACAGTAGTATACCACTTGAACAAAGCAACAAAATATCTATAAAAGATAGAATAGAAATGCGCACTCGTTGGACATATTTTCTTGCTGCCAGAAGTCAGAGTCCACCTCTAGCGGCATCTATATAACTCCTTTTTTCCTCTCCTCATGTCTTGTTTGGTCTGGAGTGCGGTTCAAAGACCAGGTATGTTTCTGAGAAGACAAGCTACTGATGTGCGATTTGACATCACAACCTTCCGCGGTGTAGTCCTTTTAAGTTAAGTAATAAGTCTCAAATCGAACTCTCACTTCCGCCTATGAGCTAGAGTCGGCTAGACCTAAAAGAAAGCTCCTACTGATATCTAGTTCCGTTCCGTCAGGGGAGGATTCACGACAAGAATTATCCAATGAAATGTCCAATTGAAGCAAACTTCGATTGAGCAATTCAAGTGACTAAGGGCGAGGGGGTCCAATCATTGCAGTTGAAAAAGAAGCGCTATAAAGCCTATAAGAGCTGTAAACTCCTGATATAGCCACGTACGTAGTAAAGAAGGGCGGAACCCCTTATTCATAGAACTACTAGCATAGCAGCAGGAAGCCGCATCTGTGCTGGAGTTCAGATTGTAACGGGTATCCCGTACTCCTCACGACAGATTGGTGCGATCGACTCTGTAGGAGCACGGCACAATGAAGAAGGGGCAGAAGATGAGATTGAGCCTGATCGACGTATTAGCACAATGAAGACATGTGAATTCTCGTCCGAAGAAGAATCAGTGTCTGAAGATACGTCGACAAGTAGTAATGAAGATTTTCGGCATATCAGCATGGCAAAGAAGTACTTCGAAAGACCGCCGCCGATCGATCTTGCATTTGGAGATCCAATCAAGGCTCATGATGGATTTAATGATAAGTCTATCTATCCCTGGAGCATTGATGGCCTTCATCCTGAACAGATTAACAGGATGTTAGGCATGATGATCGCAGCCTCAAATGCCTATCTTCACGGGAAGAATGAAGCTGAAACTGCATATCGACTTATCACTGAAGGATTTGTCGGTACGCTGAAAAACTGGTGGGATCATCTACCAAAGGAAGCCAAGGCAGAGATTGAAGCTTCTGTAAGGATTGATCTATCTCCTGGGAAAATAGAAAATGGGGCCGATAGAGAGAATGACAGGCTTGAACGATGTAACAAAGCCAGCAATCAAATTCAAAGCTATAGACCAAGAGCTACTGCGGGTGCGGTCCTATAAAAGAAGGATAATCGTGGGGTGCGCCATGGCCTTAGGGTTAGCAGTCCTCGCGTGGTGGCACTTTATACCAGAACAGATAGTCACACAACCATTAGCGTGCTTAAGTCCGCGATATGTAGATCTGGTGAATCAAACCTTTGTCGTGTCGAAAAGGTATGTGAGTTGCACAACTCAGGCTTTGTCTGTATGTGTGATGATAAAGCCGTTCACACCCAAGTGGCAGATCTCTTTCAAAAGGAAGAGAAATTTTACCCACTAGCAATAGAGCAAGGAAAGATTAATAAAAAGGCACTCGCAGTCATGGCGGGGGCTGTAATGATGAGTTTGCTACTAAATCAAAACGCATTTAGTGCAGGAAGTTTGGTACTAAGAACATACGGTACTAAGTCATTCTGACTTCCTTAGTCCTGTCATGCCTTAGGTTCACGAACTATAGGTTCACGAGCTAGAAACACCGTTAAACCATTTATCTGCCGTGCGAACGTATATAAAAAAAAAGAAGGAATATTGGCAACGGACGATGTTCCGGAAATAGGTACGGGATATTGCATTGGTTATCGAATTGGAATGGACCTGGTTAACCTTATGGAAAGAAGTAATCCTACGGAAAAAGGATCTAATCCTAGAGAGAAACTGATCCTAAGGGGACTGAATCCTAGAAAATAGACAGGGCTGGACCATGACTGGAAAGGGCGCTGGGCCCTGTACCCGACTTTGGAGATAGACATTGTGATTTCCTAAGGTGTGATTAACCTATGGAAAGGGACCGTGCCTACTGAAGATTGGACTAAAAAGGCGTCGTGCCTAATTAGGGGTTGATCTTGAAAAAGGTGCTGTGCCTCGAAAGGTTTAAGTTATCCTATGGATCGAATCTCGAAAAGGCGCCGTGCCTTGTGTTTGAATGAATGTTTCTAGAAAAGTCTCGAAAAGCCTAAAACCTTTAATGTGGAAGGAGAGTGCCACCACTAATGGGAGAGTTCTTAGTACCGAAGCGGTAAGTTACCACTAAAGAGAGGTCATGTTACCATTATCGAAAACGTGAGGTACCACGAAGGAGAGGGATAAAAACCTCTAAGGAATGGAAACTTTGACAAGTAAATCAATGGTTTGGAAATTATGCAACACAATAAATGAAATGCATTAATTCTTAAGGGTTGCTCTTTGAAAGAGGCAAGACGCCTAATAATGCAACGGTGACACAAGTCAAATCCTTCGAAGGGAAATGGCCCGAACCTGCGTCCTATCCATTCATCTATTCCGTCTAAGGGTAATACCAAGCTAGGCTAGATTCTATCAAATAAGATCTCTCAAGTGATAGCTATAGAGGAGAAGGGCAGATTAGACTGTATGAGGTTTCTGTTGTTCTTTCTTGGCAGTGGTATGTCACTCCGGTAGGTTGGGGAATCAAATACCTGAGACTTGCTCCTTCCTCAGGTTTATAGCACGCTAGGCTAGATAAGACTGTATTCTATCTGTTAGCTATTCGAAGAGCTTAGGAGCTAGAGGAATGCTCTTTTTCTTTCCTTGTTCTTCCTTGAAGTTTAGAAGGGATAAGGACAGAGAATAACTAATGAGATTGTAGCTGTCTTCCTTCTTAGGGTTAGGACTTTCCCCTGGGGCACGTAGCTCCTGTAGTTTTAGATCAATCTAGAATGAATTAGAACGAATTAGATGGAGATGTCTGCTATCGAAGAGCTGAGGATAGATAGAGAGTCCTAGTGTTAGTACTTACCATTTATTTTATTCCCTTCACTGGTTGCCCTTTTAGAGCGTCAATCTCTTTCCTAGCGAGTTTGCTTGTTGGATTGCTATCTTTGATTCAACCGTTCTTTTTAGACAACGGATTTCGCTGGGCGAATAGAGTCCCGATGGCCCCGCAGAGAAATAGCAGCCGATCTTATGAAATCGAAGTTGTGGACTCAGAGCTAAGACTAGAAAAGGAGTGACTCCAGTTAGGCCTAGCCCAAGAAAACAAAACAGAAAAAGCACTCCTTCCTGTGTGTGACCCGACTCCTTCTTTGACACTTTTCCACGTGGATGCGACGACTATTCCCACTTTTCGACGAATCGTTCCACTCGTTCTATATACTCGTTTCAAGTATTCCACTCGTTGGGGCGCACCCAGAAGGAAAACTTCTTCTCCTCTTTGGTTTGGACTGAACCCCTCCCTGCGACTGCCTCCGAATGCCGCTTTCGGTTGACCGATTGGACGAATCTTCCTACTTTGGTACGGGTGAAGGTCGCCAAATCAACAACATCGGCAGCTGGAGGCGGAGACAACTACTCTTTAAAGGCAGTGTTCTGCATCAACAAGAGCGGGCACATGGGCAGAGACTAAACCTCTTTCCTTTGGCTCGAATCCTAGCTTTCCCCCTTTCGACTAAAAAACCTTTGGCCTGACTCACGCATTGGAACTTTTAGACGTCGATGCTCGGACTCCCGCCTTTGTTTGGAGCATCAGTTTGAGACTTTGGTTCGTTCCTATCAGGATCGAGCAAGCCCTTATGTTATGGTGCAACACCAACACCTATTATTACGAAATAGGCTGTTCAAGAAGATAGGTTGTTTGACGGATTAACAATCAAGCAGCTGACCTAGTTTCATTGGTTTCGGGATGCCTCTCGTCTTGCTTGCGTCTGTTCTTCTGGATTAGCATATTCATCAGCTTTTCAATCATAGAATTAGCGCCTGAGGGAAGATCTCTACTTTCAATCTAGGGGAAGTGCGTCTGTCCAAGCGCACATGAGAAAAGAACCGAAAGTAGGATGATCTGGCCATCTCTGAAATGAGTTCTTCCAATACAGAAGCTTGAGGGTGAGGGCTAGGCTCTTGTTTCGGTTGTTGCTCTGCCTGGTTTAGGCCCTTGAAAGAGACGTCTTATATTTCAATGAATGATTGTGATAGGGTTCTAACTTGATTTTCTCAGTAAAGACATGGGGCATCAAATCGCTTCTTTCAAAACTTGGTCGAAGTACAAGGATTCAAATCTAAGCAGTTCAACGTTGGTGACACTGAAAGCTGCTGTTGAGGCTGCAGTTCACGATGCATCGTTTCCAAATAGCGAGGGAAGATCTGATTTAGGTCTTCTTATTCCACCACTAGCTGAATCCGACCTCTTCTTACGCGCTTTTCTGATCCTTCTGATCTAGCAGCTGCAGACTAGGAGCCTAGAGAAATGAAAGGAGAACCAGGAAAGAAGGATCGGTCTAGCCGGGATTGAATGGCATAGGAGCGGGGTTCCGATGGGGAAGACGAGCTTACCTCAATGGCAAAGAACTAACTCCCGAATTCCGGATTCGGAAAGGTTTAAGAATTCCTGATGCCAGGCAGGTTGAATCATTCTTCTCGATCAGATCAGAGGGGAAGTGTTTTCGCGGGTCGAAATTTTGCATTTCAACATTCCTGACCTTCTCTAATATGAGCTAAGGAATGGGCTTCTTTTTCCTCTGTTGCCCGGGTAGAAGGAAGGTAGGAGCACCCCGTAAAGGACTAGTTAGCTATCCCTTGGCTACTTTCTTAATATTCTATGAGAGAAAGGGGTGCTCTATGAAAACAAGAAGACCGGGAACTACCAGAAAGAGTTGCCAGCGTTGAGGCTCTGATCAAGACCTGAATGATGATCGGTGATCATAGGAATAAGCAGCTTACTGCGAATGCTTTCTATTCCATTTCTATGGCTCAAACCAAAGAACAACCCATTGTTCTGTTGGAACAAACGGATGGTGGATTGAGGAGAGAGATCTACGATGTGGTGACGCTCCAGCCCACTTTGGGATAAATAAAAAATGATGGATTCCTAGGAAAGCTAGCGCATTGAAAGTCTAGCTATAGGGTGGGGGGCGGAGAAGGAAGAGCTGTGACATACGTCATTTTCATGAATGCCTGAACGACTCACCAACCCTTGTTACTGAGACTTTCGTGTCAACAATAACGGACAGGAAAATCCATGTCAACTTCTTCACAGCGTCACAAGAATGTTTTTCAGCATACGCATACAAATAAGCAGATGAGGCATCCGAGGCATTCGAGGTATTCGAACAGGCTCAGCCGAACCATACAGTAGTTTATCCCGAACCAACAGCGGCATAGGATGAAGCAGAGGTTGTAGTTGATTTTCTATAGTATGAAACTGGCTGAAATGAAAGAACCCTTTACCCCACCTACACCTTCCGACTTTCCCCTGCCTTGCTTCTTACCGCTCCGGGGGAAGATCCTTTTCTATTTTACTGCCTGGCCAGTGAAGAAGGCATCTCTCAAGTTCGAATGCTTTTCTGCTGTTCAAATCAAATAAATCTCCTCGGTAAAGCACTTTGGTTTGGCTATTCTTCGATCTCGAAAGAGCCCTATTCGCTTACCTTGAACTTTCTTCTTGAAAGCCACGAGCCGGGAATTAAATTCAATCATTTAGCCGGGCCCCCTTGCTTTCTTTGCTTTCGGGCGATGCCCCTACTAAACTTCCTTAAGCCATGCCCTTACCACCAACAGCCCGACAGTGGCAAGAGCTTCTTCTTGTTCTTCACTAATTCCGGCTAATTGGCCTATGGGTGAGAAACTCCTAGTGCTAATCTCTCTAAGAAGGAAGAGCCGATTCGTAATAGCCTTTCTTTTCGCTGCCATAAGACAGCCCTGGTCTTCCCGCAAAAAACGAATTGAAACGGGTCTGGCTGAGCTTTTCTGTCCTTCCTCCAGAAAGAGCTGCGGTTAGGCCTGAAAGCCTTCATCGGAGAGTCGTGAACAAGCGAAAGAAGTTCCGATCACAGCTTCTCTTTCAATTCCCATCTCTCAAGCTAAAGATAAGGAACTAAGGTAATAAGGTAAGCCCAAGCAGCTGCTATTTGAACAACGGATTCAGCCATAAAAGAGAAAATCTACCACTTATGACTCCACTGGTAGTATACTAGATGCAACCTATTCTGTAACAAGCGATTCTGGCTATAGCACCAGCTCATTCCCTGACTTCCTTTCTTCTCTCAGGACATTCTCTTCTTTTTCTTTAACTATGTCATTTGCTTTCACTAGCACCGGTTAGGAGAACAGTAAGAGTTCCTCCTGTCCCACCGACTAATCGAAGGCTATTGCTTCTGTCTTCGTCTTGATGGCAGCTATCTTTCTAAACAGGAGAGAAAGAAAGCCCTAAACTCAGTTACCTTTCAAAGACACAGCTTAACCACACTAAATCAGTCTAATGGGATCTAGAGGCGATCTATATAGAGATCGGTGAAGCGAGCCCATTAGGGATCACCTGTGCTATCAATAATAAGGAATACCAGGCACGAAGTAGCTCACCCGGCTCTTAAATGGAAATCCCTGCAGTGAAGTCACCCGGGGGTAATTCAATTCACTCTTCTTTCAGCTCAGCTCTTGTGAAATGGTCTCTGTGGTTCGCTTTCCCTTCCTTTCTTATGGTAGCTAGGCCTGGTAGCATGTTTGCTAGTCTTGTCGGACTAGGAGCTCTACTAGGCTTGACCGTGGGAAATTTACTTATTACTGAAAGAATGACGTAGGTAGACTAACTAGAAGTAGTAGGAGTTCCCGTCGAAGGGCAAATGATTCATTTAGAAAAGATCCGATACCAAGTGACAGCGAGCTAGCTGTTGGTGGTTTAGTTGTAGTAAGGGTGGTAGGATGAAGATTAGGATATTTTTTGTGAAGTAGGGTTCGGTGAAATATTAAATAGAAGTAGGACATCCTTTAGAAAGGAAAGTATGCCAGAACCCGTAGCCTTGTTGAAAGAGTCTCCTCTTTCTTGTCTTTCTTCTCCCCTAAGAGGAAGAAGTCTCGTCTCGAAAAGACCAATTGAAGCTTTTCTCTTCCCCGGGATTGGAAATGAAAGAATAGCACTTTTTTTATTATACCATGAACGGACTCCTTGTCAGGAAGAGTACGAGATAAGAAGGCTTTCCTTATTTCTCTCTTTCGCCTTCTCGATGCATTGCTTGGGTCTTCATTGGGCACTAGCTGGTCGGTGTGAATGAGAAAGTGTTAAGTGAGTGTTTCTGGAACGCCACATCGTAGAATAGCAACATCTTTCTTATTACAGCACAAACCACAAAAAACTAATTTCGTTTCGTATAGAGAGGAAGAGGTTTCGCAGCTAAGAGAAACAAAGGACCAACGACGATGAAGGAAGAGAAGGAGGAGGAGTAGGAGCTAGCCTTTGTAGAGGCGGAATCGAATGATTACGAGATAGACAATGAGACAAAGGAGAGCACTTAGACAATTCACTTTTAGTACAGGGAAGTCTGCTGGTAGGAATTCTTCAGGACGTATTACGGTTTTTCACCGAGGGGGTGGGTCGAAGCGATTGCAGCGAAGCCGTGTCGAGGTAAAAGCCCCTGGGATTATTGAACGTAAATCTGTGCTTTTCCTCTTTATAACGACTATCGCCATTCTCTTCGCGCTCCTTTGTCTGAAATTGAACTTGCTAGATTTATTTTTTGCCTTACTTGAGAAAGTTGGGCTCTCTCTGGGCGGTCGCGCCCTCTCTTTCTTCTTAATCAAACTTGGCTGCTCCGGGGGTCTAAGCTTTGCGATTGTTTTAGCTCTGAGGACCCTCCTAGCTACCGAGGCCACGTATATGATGGCTCCATCGGGCTCCGCGCCAGTGTCTTCGGGTGCCCTTTCACAAAGTCACCCTGTTCTGGAGGGGAGACCTGTTCCGGAGGAACATACGTGGGACGCCCTGGCCTCCCCGTTCTACTGTTCCAGCGTTGTGCACATCCCTGGGGAAATTCAGGACCCAGAGACCATATCAAGATTATCCAAATTAAATGGGCTTTTGCTCTTTTTACACCAGAATATTTACGGAGTAATGGAGCCGGGCTATACTCAAGTCCTCCAACGAGAATTGGACCAAACCGCAGCGGACTCACTCCCGGCTAAGCTAGACTCTATTATTAGGAGAGAGCACGCGCGGTTTCAAATCCGTATTCCAGAGCAAGGCGGTAGAGGAAGTTCGGCTGGGTCTTAGTCAGTTGAGGATGGGATTGTACGTGCTAAAAATCCGGTACATTCCTTTTGTTTTCTGTTAGGAGCAATAAGTATGATGGGTGGTAACTATCTTGTACGGTTCGGGGGGTTGTATGCCGGACGACTGCTCCACCGACCCCCGATGGAGCTCCGGCATTGTTATAAATGAGACCATAGTGGCAAAAAAGTAATCTAACTTAACTTGAAGAGCTTGCCGGGATGGTGGCTTGGTAAGCAAATCACCAATTCTCTTGTAGTTTCTTTTTTCTCTTCTTTCTTTTTCAAAGTCGCGATTAGAATAAATGGTAGTTCGCTGTGATTGTATTCATTTCCCAGAGGTGCTGGTTCGACTCCAGCTCGTGACAAGGCCTTTTTGGTCATATACCTTGGTCTTGCTTGTTATTGTTATATTCAGTTCCTTTTTTCTTCCCCCGCTAGGGTTCACTTCTTTCTCCTTACCTGGAAGCCTGGAAGCGGCTAGGCTAAGAAGAGGAAGCAAAGGCCGAAGAAAGACCTTCCACACGACTGCTCTTCTTTCCTGTTTGCTGTAACTGTAAACAGCCGATTTGCTTATTCAACAACTCTCTAATCAGTTTGGGCACTAGGCAGTAATAACTGGTAAGGTTAGTACGGACCCTTTTCAAAGGTCACTAGAGTGGCTCCCGTCTTTCCTCACTCGAGGTCTAGCTTTCCCTTGGATTACTTTGCATCCTTCCTGCTTGAAGGAAAGTGCCGCACTATTTTTAGCCACTCGGAGATAGCCTTTTCGATCTTATTGGCTTAAGCAGACCATTCGTGAGCAGATAAGATCAAAGAAAGCAACCTACAGTCCCATGCATACTAATAGGACAAGGAAGTTACATATAATACTAATAGAAGAGGAAGCTGGTATTCAATTAGCTAGGGAGGGAGACAGGGTTCCAAACCTTTGGTGGCACCCCACCCGCATATACACATCTAAGAAAGAGACTCAAAATTGCCAACTTCTCACACTCTCCAATCATTCCACTTCTCACACTACGGCGACTAATACTTTCTCAGGGCTCAAAAGAACCCTATTTTGGAGTGCCATCATAGGATAGGAGAACGGAAAGCTTGAGCTTTCGAAGTCATCTTTCCAAAGCAAAGGCGAGTCAAAGCCATCGTGCGGCTTTTCAAGCCCGATCTTCCGAACCTGCTGCGTGAAAGCCCGATAGGGCATTCTCCTTTAGAGACCCTAATGACATTGACCAAGGGATCTTGATTTGATCCAATTGGTTTTTTAATTTCTACCGATTGATTTGAGAAAGCCGGCATCAGTCTGACGTGAGAGAAGTCAGCACAAGGGAAGTCCCTCGAAGCCGAAGTAGGGTTGAGTCTCAGGAAGCGTTTAGGCCGGGTTCGCAGCATTCTTCAAAGACAGGTACAGTAGCAACTTCAATCTAAGGGGAATAAAATGGATAATCAAACTGCTAAGGTGAGTTTACTCTCCCTTTAGAAGATGGAAGTTTACTTACAAAGAAAAAGGGAAGCGTTGGTATAATATTATTTTTTAGTCTCAGTTCTTTCTTTAGTCAGGGAATTTGCTTGTTGCTCAAGGGAAGGATCTATGTAATAAGAGTTTAATAAGGATTCTTCTAAGCGCTGGAGTCCGAAGGGTCCGAAGGAGTGGTATCAAGCCTGCTCGTAGCTCACCCGTAACCCGTAAAGTAGGCAATATGTAATATTGTAGTAGGAGCCTCTTACTCCATCCGAAGAGGAGAATCTCTATTAAGCTTTCTTTTTCTTCTCAGCCCAAGTGAAAAGACAGCTCGCTCAGTCGAACCGAACTTCGAATCCAATAAATCCAATGTATCATAGAAGGATAAGCTGTGAGCTAGGGTAATATTCCATATTACAACGGTTCAGCAAAGACAGGTTAGAATGGTAATATAGATAGGTAGTTTGCTCACGAGCTGCAATCAATAGAAAGGGATCCACCCTAAATAGAAAGAAGAGGATCGGATCCACCTGAAGTAGTCAAGTCCCAATCAATGGAAGAAGTGGACTCTCTCCGACCTGCGAGCCATGAAACAGAATCGATTGAATACGTGGGAGTTCAGAAGTGGAAATCAATTAGTGGCATGAGAAGAAGTAGGGACGGGACTGAGGGAAGTCATTCCAGGCAAGAGAGCCAATCAGGGAAATCCTCCCGGTAGAAGCGAATAGACAGAAGTAGGAAAGAAATTAGGAGAATCTCTTAAGAAAGATCAGAAGGCGAGATAGCAGTGTTCATTCAGGCAGGGGTTTCTACGAAAGACCCGATTGCTGACTCTTCTAGTGTTGTGTTCACCACGGGGATTGAACAGAAGGGGAAGAGGAGATGAAGATTGGGGTTCACCAGGCAAGAACGAGAGGTCCGTAGTGTGACAGGCTAGGTACGCCGCTCACCTGTATCAGTTATGGGGGCAGAAACGGAAAGATTATAAAAGGGATTAGACGCAGAAGAAGAATCTTATGCTGGGCACGGTCCTATTGATGTTGATTCAATTGAAAAGCGGGCTACCCAATATAGTTATAAAACAAACTCCTCTCCAGGAAGACGAAGGTGGGTTCAGGAGTGAAAGGTAAGCGAAGCGTACATGAAATATCGTCAAAATGGCATAACTATCTCTTTCTCTTTACTAGGAGCTCCCAGTCAGAAAGCTAGGATCACAGTCTCTGTCCACTCTAAGGAAGCCCCGTCTCAGGCGAAGGTTGCTCCGTATTCTCTTCTTTCATAGAGCCTCTCTCCGTGGAGGAATGAATTAAGGTAACTAAGCGCAAGGAATGAATGAGCTCATCTCGTTAAGAATGAGGAGCGAATGATCAAATCAAGTTCCAATCTCAGTCTAAGTTACCCAAGATCCAGTAAATATAGGAGGAATTTCTAAGATAGGTACGTTGTCAGCGAGGGTAATATGGAATATTATATTACTTTAAATAGGCGATCAATTCCATGTGAAATGAAAGGGGCAAGCCCCGGCTCAGTCGTCGAAGGGATAATGTAATTATGTTCTTTTTTTCCCCTGTTCTAGGCGCAATTCGTGGGCAAAGGCAAAGGCGTAGAGCTCAACAAAGACAGTCTCGGCTCAAAAGAAAGTAAGAGCCAAAAAAGAATATTGAATATGAGTAGGAAGAAGTGGTGAAAGGCATCATCCGCAGGCAAGGCAGAGGCGAGCACGAGGAGATGTAGATCGGAATAAGTAATCCACCATCGTAATCGTACCGTACAGTTTCGGAAAGGAATAGGCTTTCTACTAGCTATATTGATAGAAGAGGTAGTGAATCTTACCTGTAGTTAGGCGAGAAAGCAATATACACGACCAACTCTCATCTGGAGCAACCTTCTCTCCCGCTTGATAGCAGTCTGTCGGTCTCAGTCCGGTAGACCGTATTGTTGTTCTTCGGTGCAAGTTCCTCGTCTCTTTGGTTAGTCCCGCGAAGTAGAGAAGTAGGGAGCGGGTCAGATGGGTAAAGCATGGGCAGCTCAGCTCGCTTTGTTCATCTTTTAGGGGTTTCCCCTTCACTCTCAGTCAAAGTTGTTTCGGTCGGTGAGCCTATGTCCTTTATTAAGGGAAGTTGACTTGTCCAATCTAAGCTAAGGCCCGTGAGCCTAATCAGTCAAGTCAACCATACCTAAGGATCGGTGAAAATGGAGATGGAAAGAACCTCAACAGGGTTAACTTCGAGTTAAGATTTAGCCATGGATTCTGCAGAATACGATCCTGTTGACTCAGATGCTCGGACAGAGGAGACAATGGGCAAGGCGGAGGCTTCAAGTAGTCTATGCACGGAACTGTTCTAGTGGTTCAAGCAGGGTCCGAAGAAGAATCTGAGAAAAGTGAGTCAAGTTCAACATAGTACGTAAGTCGCCCACCTATATCCGTTCCAATGCTTTATCTTTATGGTAGTCAAGGAGCAGCCAAGGGAAGGTACTCGAGGTAGAAATCTGAAGACGAAGAAAGGGGTAGGGAAGCCAAGTCACCTGAAAAGAGAAGAGCAGGAAGTCATGATGCTGCTTCTTTCAATCTCTACAGAATTAACAAGGAAATAAGAAAGGAAATACCTGTCGGGACGCGACCCGGTCTTGCCTCTGAAAAAGTGAGCTACATGCTCTACTCCGACTTTCACCAGTCTGTATGCCCACTTTCGACCAATGGGGAATAGACCAGCAGGAGGAGGAGGATCTGTGCTGAAAAGAGGACGACCAATGTTGATCCTCTCCCAAGCTGCAGAAAAAAAAAGTATCTCAGAGACATGTTCATCACTGCGGAATCAAAAGAGCCCCAATGAAGTAAGAAATTACCATCAGGAAGGGCAGCCTCCGACGATCTGCCGCCCACCGCTTACCGACAAGAGAGAGAGAAAGAGCTCTTAGTCGCTCGTCGCTTACCGACAACATGAGCTCCAGAACCACAAGGATTATCCTCAAGCCAGTTCATAAGATTCGGGGGGAGATAATTAATCCAAGAGCTTGTTGACTGTGCTGATTTAAGCCTTTTTTTTGATTCTTTTTTCATCTAAACTTTCGGTAAAGCGAATAAATCCCATGGAGAATTTGGCTACGTTCGAGCTAGTAAGTAGAACTAGCTCCTTTCCTTACTTAAACCTTAAGCGGTAAAAAGTAAGGGTAACTCTTAGGGAAAGATTCTGCGGTAAGGATGTAAGTCAATAGCTCTACTAGATAGCAAGAAAGCAAGGGAGGGATTGGCTCCTGGTCCCTATCGCCCCGAAGTGACTTCGCTAACTTTCGAGTTGACTAAACTAATAAGGCTATTGCTTCTTTCTTCTAGGGAAGGTATAACATTTCCACGTTCAAGCTTTGTACAGAAAGGAAGGAAAGCAGAAAAAAAGGGAAAGAGTGCATCAAGAAGAGTGACCTTTCCTTTCAAGCGTACGAATCTATGCATCGAGCTTGTCCTGCCTCTTAAATCGATCGAAGAATTCCGAGGGAATGAATCGAGATTACCAAACACTCATCCAAGTCATTCTTTCATGATTAGGTAGGACGTATAGGGCTTTTTATTTTAGTTGCAGTAGAGTAAAGATCGTAGCCTCAACATATTCTGGTCTTCATTTTCGAAATAGGAGTTCCACTGCGCGCCTGTGTTCTCTCTTTTTCTATCAGCGAGAAAGTATTACCTATTTGATAAAGTTCCACATCTATATCTATGGCTATGCCCGGATCAAATTCTATCTCGCATCTACACTTTCGAAGCTCGTGCAATGAGAATGAATTACAACGATTTCCTAGCATCCTGGTTTGAAGCCTAAGATTCTCTCTATATACTAGAAAAATCAAACAAAGGAAACTAGGATAGGGCCTTTCTTCGCATCGAGAATTTAGAATGACTTTATTGTAGCTCTTCAACGCTTCTATCAATCAATCTAGCTCCTTATTCGGGGGGGAGAGTGAAAGCTTTTCTTTTAAGCCTAGTAGCACGGTTTAAGTCCAATCCGTATGAGTGCTAGTTATTTCAAGCTCTAAAACGCTAGCAGTGCAGTAAAGGTTCATTCCACCCCTAGAAAAGCGGTTGAAAGCAGTCTGTCGGTCTCAGTCCTGGGCAAACCAGTACGGTACCTTTATCTTTCTAGTAACTAGATAGTAAGTCAGTAGTGAGCCAATCCACTAAAGAAAAGGCAGTCTCCGGCCCTTTCTTGCACCCTTGAAAGGGCGAATTCCCCTGCAGAGTCTTTCTAGAGGAAGGAAAGCGCTAACTGGTATATTTAAATATGTTTGGTGCGAGAGTGCATCAAAGGGTTCGGAGAGATATAGGTCGCACCAATATTTAAGTATATTAAGCAATGATCTCCGCCTTAACTGAAACTTGGAGCTCCCGCAGAAGATGCAGCAATCTCCGTTTATGATCAAGACAAAGCTTGTATGCCGGATTTTTTTTGTGCGTAATGTCAACTAAAGCGCTTGATCGGGCGCTTCTACCCTCATACCTAGGTCAGATAGGGATCTTTCTGTTCAAGAATCAAGTAGAACTGTTCGTACTACGTTGCTTTCAAGGAGCTTGCTTCCTAAAAAGACTAGTTGTAAGCCACCTATTACTATAAAAACTACCGCCAAAGGACGAATCTGAGGTCAAATGGAGACATACATATACGGCGTGGTCGGATAAAGCTTAGAGCACCTATTCCGGCAACAAGGAGAAAAGACAAGAACGGGAACAGACAAGATCATGTTTTCACACCAGCCTAGCTAAACAGCTTAATGATGGAATGAAAAGGGACGATCTAACCCATTGAAGTCCCTCAAACTCGTTAGCATCCAACCAACCTAATCACACATTACCGACATCAAAACTCACGCCAGCCATGTGGCCCACACCTGGACAAATAAGCCTTGACCTTTCTTAACACGAAATAGAAACCTCAACCCCCGAAAAGGCAAACAAGAGCAGGTTGAAGCTACTTCTACTTAGAGCATGGGACAAAACTTACACTCTCATTGGCTTTTGAACGAGTGAAGTTTGAAAAGCTAAAAGCTGCTCTTCCCCACAAGCTAAGCAAGGAGAGTGAGAGACAAGAAGACCCCCTTTTCGAGGACTAGTGACTTCTCTACGCCGATAGACTATGGTTCACAGCCCGACTGCTGAGGCCTTTCAAGACTCCATTGCCAGTCATTGTATGTTTAACCATAACATAAGGCAATGTGAGATGGCACTTCACTGGGTCCCATTGATTAAGGTACAGAGGCATATCCTGAAATTGAAATGAGCCCATTCCATTTCTTTTTTATTCTCTTCATTTAGTTCTCCCGAATGCCTAAGCGGATCTAATTATACGAATTAGCCTCATGCATGGAGTTGGAGTCTTCCTTTTTAAGATAAGTCAGAAAAAAGTCCCTTTTTCACTCTTCATGATAAAAAAGATCTATCTTATCAAAGAGAAGTGAGGAAGTAGCACTCATTGCATTGGCCTCTAGAGGTGGAGAGTGAGTCTTCTTTTATTTCCCCTTAAACCACTGGCTCTGTTAGTACCCTAACCTATACTGTTACTGTCTTCTTCCGCTTGTCTTCCTTGAAGGTTATAGCAGACAAAGACGGAAAACATTGATCGAGTTATCTTTCTAGATCTCCTCTTTCTCAAGATGGATAAGCGAGGTGTTTATCACTATTGGCAAGAAGCCTTAAGAAAACTTTTTTTAGTGGAAGAGGCTGGGACCTAGCCTTCTTGCTCTTATCTGTCTCCCTCATGTAGAAAGGAAAGGCATAGGTAGCTAGTCTGAGTCATTGCGTCCTCTATAAGCTGGATGTAACGACTTTATATCCAGCTAGGACAGATAATAACTAATTAACTAATTAGAGAGTAGCCGTCTTCTTTCTCTTTGTAGTTGGGATAGCGGGCAGGATTAGAGGAAGCAAGAACAGATAAGCTAGGATTAGATGTATGTGGTTTCTAAACGAGGAGCTGAGGATAAAGGGGGGGGTAAGTCTTCTCTTTATGACTTCTCTTGAGCCTTCATGTACTGGGAGAGTCAAAAGCACTTCTAAGCTTCTTGGTTGATAGCTCGATGTAACTGCATGACTTTCTGGATGTTTAACCCAGAGATATGTAGCTAACTAAGGCAGTCTGGATGCTAGCCAAGAGCGGAGGCTCTGACAAGACCTTGCCTCTCGGATAGGATTTTTTGGTTTCTCTAGTTATCCTAGTGTTGAATCATTCTAAGCGTAAGACCTTGAATTGTCTCTGTGTCTTCTCTCTATGGATAGAGCAATAAGGAATGCATTAAAAGAGGATGTAATCCTTTCCTTCCTTACTGTACTTGTAGTTGATTAAGGAAGGATTCTTCACTAGTATGCGAACTGTATGGTTGATAGGACTCTTACCTCCTCAATGTTTCTAAAAGAATCCTACCTACAGGAGCTCGTGAGTGAATTCCGTGAATTAATAAACGGGAAATGGAAAAATGAAACTTCTTCCTGGCGATTCAACGCGTAGATGATACCAAAGAACGGGAATGAAACTATAAAGAAAGAATTTCTAGGCGGGTTCTGTGCCCGATAATCGGAGCCCTGCCCTAGTTGAGTGATTAACCAGACTTCGCCCACCTCTTGGTCGTGTGGTGTTGAAAAACTATCCGCATTAAATCTACGGCTGGACCATGACCCCGAGTCCCCCCTCTGTATCGATAGAAGTAGGACCCACCCTTCTCGAAAAATCTTCTTTGTCGGGTTCTGACCTCCCAGGATAGAGAGGAAAGTCAAGGCTAAAACTAAAAGAAAGCGACTCACGCACACGAAATGCAAGCTTAGTAGAGACAGCATGGAAGAACGCAGGCTGAACGCCGTATGAGCCCAATCTTGTTAAAAAAAACTCAAAGGTGTTCTTTAAAACTAGAGTGCTCTATAGTAGTTCTTAGTTCAATGCGAAACGGGCAATAGTTTAGTAAATAATGAAGCTAGCTGTGATCGACGAAGCTTCGCTTCTGAACCCGTTGGGAGTGAAAAGAGGCGGACACCAACTACCAAATAAGAAAAGAGAAGAGAGAGAAATTCTCATTGAATAGGAGGACTGCCGGTTACCTTAACTTCCGAATTGCTTGCCACGGGTTCGATTTCGAAACGTGCATCAACTGGAACAGTCGCTCTTCTTCCTACTCCACTTCAGCGGCTTGGTTCCTGAACCGATCTCCTCTTTTATCAGTACAGATCCGCTTTTTTGCCCTATGCCTACACTACTTATTCTTATGGATTTGCACTCCTTTCCCTACTCAACTATCAGTACATCAAGCATTCCTAGTAATGTCATAACAAAACCTAAAAGTCATTATCAAAGAGGTTTCTGCGCTTACTATCAGTCCTTCGATTAAAGCTTTCAAGCCCTACTAATCAATATCCGAGTAAGCAAGCTTAATAAGAAATAGGACTGTGCTCGCCTATGGCCTGCTTGAAAGCGTTTTAATGAGATTTGAGGTGAGGACTTCGGCTATGATCCTTACTCAACCAGAAGGACGGATCTGTTTCATTGCAACGCTCTACGAAACCTGCCTCGTCGCAAACAGCCGGCCTATTGAAAGTGAGAAATTTGACTGAGAAAGCTTCTATTTCCTTTCAACAGTTTATTCTACCGTAGCGAAGAACTCCTGGTTGAATCACAAGCAAGGAGAGGAGAATCTAATTATAAAAAAGGAGTCCCGGGCCCTACCTCTACCGAACGGACTTCTACAGCTACAGTTGCTAACGATCCCTGCTAACAAGCCGGCCTTAAGCGCATTACAAACTATTGAAGGGGGAAATTGAAATGCTCAATGTCTGGGATTCCAAAAGCAAGCAATCCCGTAGTTTGAAATTCCCACGTAACTAGACTTCTTTGTTCCTAAGTCAAAAAGAAGCAGTCCAATCCGCTATAAGATCAGGGGGGAGCTCATAAGGAAGGATAGTTTGCAACTGAATCGATGGAATAGGAAGATTCAATATAGGAAGGCCTCAGGCCGGAAAGATATAGGTACTAAAGCCGGCTCTGGGTCGATAACCCAATCCAATCCAGTGAAGGAGGTAAAGAGAAGAGGGCTAGTGATCATCCTATCTCTGAAGTAGTCGGCTTTTTTTCAACGAATTTCTTCATTCTTTCTGTCTGTTATATTTGCTTTTTGTTGCTTATATTGCTATACTTATCTATCTCTTTATCGTAGAGTTCAGTCTTCTTAACAAGTTACATGTGCCTTAGACCGACTCAAGAGATTGTACGTGCGCCTCTGTCTGAAGTTAGTTACGGATCAGACGACTGTGATTAAGCGATGTGTAGGTGTAGGTACTATGTACGGATGGAGATCCGCAGTATGAGGATCGCGAGAATGGGAATCTGTGCCAATCATTCGCGAGCCAATGATGTTTTGCCATATAGCAAGTTTGTGACGCCAGGGTTCCAACAAACCTCAGCTGACACGAGCCTACTTCAAGAATAGAGTTAGCAGATCCGGGGGGCGAGTATAAAGAGTCCCGATTTCAGACAGAAAGGAACTTTCTGAGAGGATGATTCTCTGGGACTTTCAGAGACTTTTTCCAGACTTTCCTGGAGATCCCTTTTGGAAAACTCTGAGATCTAGGAGAACCTACACGGAGTTCCTTTGAGAGCGCAGGAACTTGGTTCAGGACTATTTTCTTCTCTCTTTCCCTCTTTTATCTCGGATCCCATCTTCATCCTTGGCTTCTTTGTCAACCAGTTTGGCAAGAGAGGTTAAGCGATCCAGAATAGTAAAGCCAAGAACAACTAACATCGCTGAGGTTGGCATTTATGTTTCTGTACTAAAGCTTTCACGTGGTGAAAAGAATTAGTCCAATGCCTTATTTAGTTGTGTCGACTAATGGCTTTTTATCTTTTCCGAGGGCTTGCAACAAAAATTCCCAGGTTTTGGCAAGTTTTCCACTTTTGATGGCAGTCTCCGGTTTGAAATCGGCTTGAAGCGAAAAAGGCCGGGGTCCCCGTGGTAGCAAGACACAAGATTCAAGATCTGATTGAAGAAGGGAAGATTGCCGTGACAGATGAAGCACCTCCTATTGCGCCCAATCCCAACGATAAAGTGGGAGTTTGAAAAGATCCACTCCCTAGCCATCTACCTTCCGCCTCTGCTTTCAGTCAGTCCTTTCTTTCCACTTCCCTTAACCGCTTACTATCTTAGATAGGCTAGCTAAGGCTGACTTTGTTCTATCTTTTCTAGTAAGTTAGTGTGAAGTTTACCTTTGAAGTAGTAAGTCTTCAATTAGCCTTCTACTAGCGCTTGCTTTCTTACCTTAGCTCAGTCAAGCTTCCCCTTCATCTTCCTCCCCCTATCTGAGTACCTTGCTAGCCTTACAGCGCTTTCAGAGTCCCCAGGTCGTTCCATTAGTCTCTTGTTCGAAAAGGGATTCTTTAAGGTAAGGTTATGTAATAAAGTGTAAACGAGAGAAGAAAAAAAAGATTTTCTGTGTGTGTTCTAATTGATGAATAATACAAAACTATATATAATTACAAACTAAGTCTAATTATAGAACTAAATCAATCTATCAATCTGTCTATCCTAATAAGGGAAGGAATTAATTACACAATTAAAGGCTCTGACAAGACCTAATTAATAGGAATTCTACATAAAGATTAACATCTGACTCATTGTACTGGAAAAAGCTATTGCAAGTGCTGTACTTGTGACTGTACTTACAGAGCTGTAAAGGGTACTATCTTGACTGGGAAAAAGCAAGCGTCTGATCAGATCAATCAAGAGATAGGGGTTTGGAATGCAGGATTCTGAAGCCGCTAAGCCCCTTCTGTCTTTGTTTAAGGCAGCTCTATATGGATTAAAACAAGCGCCACGAGCATGGTCTTGTTTCAGTAAGACAGAAAGATCAAGCTTAGTTACCGGGCCGGGCTAGGGCTTGGTTTGCTGCAGGTCGAAGAACAACTCCTGAATGGGCGGTTCCGAAGCAAGGAGGGATCAGTTCCAGTCCCATTACCAGTCAGAAAGGTATTGATTCATTTCCTATCTCTAGTCTCCGTTTCGGTGGTAATGGATAGAGGAAACTCTTCTCTTCAAGCCAGTCCCTTAAGATTAGTGCGGAGGTGATCGTAGGACTGTGTCAACCAAGGGCAGCTTTGTCAGGAAGACTTTCACTATTTAGGAGTCAGACCTCCCCCTTGAAAGCAGCCTGGCTCAATAATCGTTCCGGAGCAAGCAAGCAATGAGTAAGGAAGAATATAAGTAAGGGGATTCTGGATAGAGAAAAGGTAGGTTCTTCCTAGGCTTGTTTAAGACGTTTTATGGCGAGTTCTTCCTACGGGGAGCAATTGAAATGCCTGAAAGTCGAAATATCGTTAAAAAGGGCGGATAATATATTCTTTCCACAGGTCGAAGTTGACGATTCCAATCAGCTAAACACCCAGTTTGGGTCATCATCTCCAACATCCGGGCAAGCAGCAAGCAAACTCAATCCCCAAGCCATCGACAAAGTCAAGTAGAGGGTTTCGCACACGTGAGTCTTCTAAAGAGATCTTGCGAGAGAATCGATCTTCGTCCAGCTACTCATCGGCTTAATCTAGGCTTCACCGGGCGATGGCTACTGATGTGCGAATCAATCAGTCAACTGCTGTGACAAGTGAGATGGGGACTTCCTTCTACTACTTCCTTCTACTAATATAATAAATAGGCTAGCGGTCACTAAAAATATTCCAACCTTTAGAGGTAAGGACTTCTTCCAATCCGGCAGCTGACAGGCGAGGCTAGTCTGCTTTGTAGAGGTCTTTTCTTCAAATGCTTCTTCCTAGCCTTTGAGCACCCCTAGTAGGTGGAACTTCGTCCTTCATAGCAAATAATTGTGGAAGGCGACACTTGATCAGCGATATGGTAACGGAGTAATCACCAGTTAGTTTCATATCATCAACATAGAACAAGAGAATAGCACGTCCTCGAGGATAAACTGATACGAACATGGTGGAATCATGATCACTCCGAGCAAACCCTGCCTGGATAACCACTGTGCTGAACTTCTCAAACCGACGCTCGAGGGATTAGATCTTCTTCGTTTCCTCCTTTCAGTTGCTGTAGAAATGGTTTCGTTTTGGAGAGAGCATTGTGGAGCAGCAAAAGGCAACAGGGGAGTCGGAATGGAATAAATAAAGTGGTCTCTCCCGCCTTTCTCCGATTTTCTAAAGGGTATGGGGCACGAACGGTATAAAAAGAAGGCAGGCTTAGTTCGACGTGGTCAACTGTCCTATCTTCTAGAAGGATCGCTTCCGCTTTTGTTGAACTCATGGGCAGCTGTGAAAAAGAAAGAGGAGACCCTCAATCAATGCTTTCGGGCGAAGTGCTTGTCACTGTGTAAAACTGGTACTTTCCTATAGTTGATCAAGGCTGCTGCTTTCCTTTGCTAGTGAATCAGATCTTTGGCTTTACCGTCTTACTATTCGGAGAATGGACTCTGTTAGGGGCTCTATCTTAAGTCAGTCATTTCTACCGGCTCCGGGTAACTTCCTTTAGGAAGGAAAGCAAGTCCCATCGATTGAGCTGTTCATGGAATGAATGGAATAAGGGCTGCTTTCAAACCTGAAACTGGTCCAGGTCTTGGAATCGGGCTAGGAGCTGCTATTTCATTTGTTGATGGCGGTGTGATAATGCCAGTCGAAAGGGACGATGACTATAAGTTCTTACTCTTTTGAAAAAGGTAGCTACTGACTCGAAGTCTTCTGTAAAGGGAGTTCCGGACTTCCGGATTCCATTCTTTTGGGGCGGGCTCAAGGTGACTCCTAACCAGGAGTCCGGAGTAGCGAAATTCGAAGTAGTGAAAATCGAATGAAAAGTCTTACGCAAAGTAGCATTTAGATGGCTCTGTAGCCGTAGCCGGAGAAAGTCCTAATCAACAGGCGAAGGCGCTGTTCTTGCTTTGGTTGACTCAGCTGTGATTTGATTGCTAACGTCTTTAAAGGGAGTGTCCCGAGGGGAAGAGTAGGTAGCTGTTCGTGCTATAGTTTCATCAGCTGCTATTGGAATGCTTTCCTTTCTTTCATTAGGTGGTATCGCTTTTAAGAGAGAGTCAAACTTAATGTCAGTGATAATCGGAAAGGAAGAGACAGAATCACATCCGCTTAGCTGGTCAACACAAGTAGGGTCGCTGGGAAGGATACAGATGAGGTCCTTTGAAAGCAAAGTCAGGACGAGAAGGGTTGAACGGGAAAAACGGGTTGTGGAGCTTTAGTTCGGCTTGGCTGGTCTTCATGGCATGAAGAACTCGGATTCGACAAAAGAATCAAACCCATAGCTGTAAGGCTTAACAGACAAAGAAAACGGGATCCCACTGATCGCCCTCCAAACAAAACAACCTGATCTGTATAGGCCAGAAGCCAGAAAAAGCATGATAGCTCGCTTAATCACACTGATCGCTCCGCTTGTCTTCTTGGTGGAAGGGTTCAGGTTCAGTGAAATGAATGAGCGAGAGCTGTTTAAGAAAGAGGCGGAACATCACTCTCCGTGGCAGCAAAAGGAAAACGAGATATTGATTCAGTCGGAGGTAGACTTTCGATGAGCGGAAGTAGATGCACAATGAGATTCACCCTGGATTGACTGTGTTAGTGCTCTATATCTGATCTGTCTGTCTCCTATTGTTACGAGAAATCCCTTCCTTCCTGATCAAATCAACCCGAAGAAAAAGAAAAATAGGAGAAAGTCGAGCTCCTAACTTCTATCGCAGCTTGGTTTTTGCTCTTAAGTACTCCTAAGCCCAGCCTCTTCTTTCCCGTTCATATGAAAAAGACCTGCTATGCTAATCTCGTTAGGCCACCCGAACCCATCGCACCTTTGGCAGGAGGAGTTATAAAGGCAAAAAAAAAGCACAGGAAAGAGCCAAGCAGCTGCTACGATCACTCTAAGACCGCTTATTCAAGAGCTCCTAATTGAACAGTTAGCTATTCTGTAAGAACTTATTCTATCACAACTTATTCTTTCTTCTGAACTTGCAAAGAACCTATTTGATTCAATTGCAGCTCCTTCTATGATCAATCCCATTTTGTTCACAGCGTCCTCTTCTGGGAAGGAATTGATGGAAGGAATCGGAAGTCAGGCTTGACTTTCCCCGTTCTTTGTCTTCTAGGCGTCGGAGGGGAATGAAATTCCTAATGGTTCTCCGCCTTTTAACCCTTGGCAGGGGAGAAGGACTAATCTCAGTCTATTCGGCCTTCTTGGGAATGGAATCCTATCGACTGGGTACTTTTAGACCACATCGATTTGGGCTACTTTCACTATGCGAGGGCTTTTGTCTGCTTCCTTCTTTTCTTTTGAATCACAGGAAATGATTCAATCTCGAACTGGGCCTGACTATTCAGTTGAAGTGAGAGTTGGTTCAACTATCGAGGATAGGAATTGATTCAAGACTGCCTGCTAGTAAGTGAGGCAATCGATCAGAACGCTAACAGCGAGATGCAAACTAACCTTTGTCCCTCAATCAATGGGGCAAGTCGAGGCATGTCTTCTTTCAAGCAAGACGAGTTAGCTCCTTTCTCCGGCTACTTCTGAGTCAGGCTGGTTTAGTTCAAAACCGTAACCACCTTCGGCTGGTAAACTATACCTTCGGTCTTGTCCCTCAACTTCTTAGTTAGAAGTGGATGTGGATGAGGACGGAGACCACTCATATTCTTTCCAAAGCCTATTTGGTTAAATGGAAATGTACCCTCTAGTGGAATAGAATCCCATGAGCTTTGGTGCTTTGCTTTAGTCAGTCCCCCCTCTTGGGTTAACCCCTTACCTGTCCGGCTTTACTGACTTGAGATTACTCAATTAGTACAGTACCCCTTTTCCTTATTAGGAAAGCTTCCACTCTGATCCTTAAGACTTGTTCTCCTCTCGCTCTGTGCTCTCCGGTATTGCCCCATATTCAGATGTCGAGCTTCTTTCTTCGGTCTCAGACTCAGACTTGGACTCGGACTTAACTCCCAGAATCTTGCCTGGCTACTTCTTCAGAGTAAGCTCCTTCTTCCGTTTATGCCATCCGATCCTAGCTTTCGCTCTTTCCTCTCTCTTCGGGTTCGGGAGAACTCTTTCTTTCACCACGCACGAGGGCTTAACTGGCAATCAATATCCCGAGGTTGACTAAGGCATATACCCCCCACTCCTCTCTTCGAACTTCTCCTTTCTAATAGTATCCCGCCTTTCCTGCCGGTCAAGTGACTCCTTTCCAGCTACTTGCTTAGTCGAGTTCAGAACCTCTTTATCTTCGGTCGAGTAAAACTCCTTTATCGATTGCCTAAATTGAGACTGCTTCCCCTTTCTTTAGATAGACAATTTTCTTTCGAGAACAGAGTTCCGCAAAGGTCTTCTCTACAGCAGAGAAAAGACAACCAACCATAGGGGATGCTCTCGAGAGAACCGCTAAGATTTTCTCTCATAAACTGCGAGAATCCTTTTGTAAGACCCGCAAGAAATTCACCATTCGCGGGTGGAGGCGAAGAACCGCGGAAGAGGAGCCATCTGCTCGTTCCCTATTGAGTGGATCAAATCCCAAGCCTTAAGAGCCCATTAACCCATCTTCTGTTCCGCTAGCCAGCTAAGCTAAAGCTTGCCATCGACCGGTTCGTTCGGAAGTAACCGCATGCGCTCACCTATCCATCAACCAAGACAGAAGGGAATGACCAACCAAGCGAGCAGAGCCCAACTACCAATCCTATGTTCTCCCAATCCTGGAACTGGTGGCAATCTAACGAATTCGGGAAAGGAAGTGACCTCGCCGGGAATAAACCCTTCATTCGTCCTCCTCCGAACCCCATCCCTATGACTCAACATCTGTAGCGGCATCGAGGCGTAGCGAGACAATGAGTTCTGTTCCTCCAACCTTATCATCCAAGTTCTTGTTCTCCACCAGGCCATAGCACTCAACATCCCTCGTCTCCTCCTTCCTATCGAGACCCCCATCTCCTGAACCTGCTAAGCAATCTATTTCATGTTTCACTGCCTTTCCTCGGCTCACTTCCCTTAGAGTGGGGAATCCAGCTAAAGATAGGAGTGGATATTGCACTTGCACAGCAGATGTTGAAAACAGCGGTTGTAGATCAATAGCAGCGGATTTAGTTCAATGCCATGCGAATGCCTCCCACGCGTACTTCATGCCAAAGCTTCTCGTTCGATCCCTTTCCCAAGCGTGGAAGAGGACTTCTTCTATCTCCTTGCTATCTCCATTGGTGGAATGAGGGGTATCGGAAGATCTCTGCTTACCTTAGCATGATCGGCTAAAGATCACTGCCATCTCACGAATTGGATTCGAACCAATCAAGCTACTTGCCCCAGGTAGTTGATTACAGAACAGAACCAACCGTAGCAACATAGAGCTACCTGAATCAAAGTTCTACTTGCTTATCTATCTTGAGCAACTGGACGAGAGGACAATTAAAAGAGATAGAGCAAGAAGTTGGGTGGAGCGAGTATCTATCATTAATAGTTCAGTTCTGAATCCGTATAAAACAAAAGATATCTGAGCCCGTGGAAGGAGGATTGCTTATCTCACCAGTAGGCGAACAGAGCTTTCAGGCATCGGGATCAGAGTCTCACCTATGACTAAGCTCCGTGACTAGGTCCATTGTCATCATCTAAGTTCTTCTTCTTCAAAAAAAGGCTAACCGAACCGCTCGACCATAGGAAAATGAGGAACCAATAGGACTGGCCTGAAGTGCCTGCATCTTCCGAGTCATGCCCGGAATGAGTACTTTGCCCTTGAGATCTATCCAAAGCAAAAGACAGAGGATCGGACTTTTCCCATTCGATTGACACGAGCTCTGTCTTATAGAAGAGATTGTCAAGATAGTTTCGTGGTACTTTCAAAGACAACAAAACCAGCTCTTAGATAAGCTATTGTCCGATTAAGGCATCTATCTGATCTGACGCAATTGCTTGATTAGCGAGAACATGATCTCCTCGGGAAGCACTCGTTCCAGCTCAACCAAAGGGATAGGCTAAAGAGTGGAGGGAAGAGAGGCGGGGGCACGAAAACAAGTCTCAAATCTAGGTCTCCCATTCTTCCCCTGAAACCGAGTCTCAGAAGGTTCAATCCTATGATCTTGGCTCGAGCCTTTCCGCTCCTGTTCATTCATCGTGGGACCTACTGAACCTCGTCAACTCCTTCAAGCGGCTTTCAGCTCCTGGCCCTATCGGTCAACCGGCTTTATAGCGGCTTGATTATAAGGACAGCCCTTTCCCTAAGACATGTGATGGCATTCAACTATCTTCACGTCTATAAGGAAAGGCTTTGATCTCTCTCTTTCCATCTTGACTTTGATCCCTTCTCCATGAGAGAAGGTGGGAAAGAAGACATAATCTCAGGAGATCACTCATCTCGGGACTATGAATCTATCAATCTACTCTACTGTGGCTTTTATCCCGGACTCCCCATTCCCTTAATGAAGGGAGGGACTCTTCACTCTTTCTCTCCCGTTCCATCTCCTCTCCTTACAGTCGAGCGGCTTCGCTCCTTTTCTCTGTTTCCGAATGGCACGACCTATCCTTAAAAGGGAAGGCACTCTCATGAAGAATGCCATGGTCTATCACTTGGGGGTAAGGGTCCTCTTATGAAAGAACTGGGAGGGAGAGCTTCCAGGAAAGGGGAAGCTACCTACCCTTAAGAACTAGGAGCACTCTTAGGCGATCCTGCTTATTCACGTGAGCAAACTAGATCCCGTGGGGTAGAAAGGGCGGACCCTCTTAGCCGAGCTCTTTTATTATATTAATAGATCCGGGCTTGGGGTACCTTTATCTCAACTTTCAGTACAGGGCTGCTATCCATAGCCTACCTAACAACAACCCGAACCACCCCTATTTATTAGTTATTAACAGCAGAGCCCCGGAGCTCGGAGAGAGCTACTACTAACAGCTGCAAGCGAGAAAGAGCCGGAAGAGCTAGTCGCCTGAGTCTTGACTGGGACTTTGACCCTAGCTGGGACAATCCAAAATTGGGCCAATCAGCAACCGGCACCACGTATGGAGCGGTAAGAAATGAAGGGCTATCTTCTTATCTTCGGAAGTCTTCTTCATATTCTTCGAAAGTACTCTACTACATATGAGATCTTATCTTCTTCGGAGGTACTATTATATATACATATGAGATAAGTGTTACATAATGACACCAATAAGTAAGGAGTCAACAACCCCATCATAAAGATCGGCGTATAACCAGCCTTTATGACGATTTCTGATCAGAGGTAGTTTATTCACTTATAACAAGGCCCTTTCCTGGAACCTCTTGAAGATCTTGGAAATCCGGTGACTTTCTCACAAGGCCGCCTGGAAGAATGAATTCCCTTATTGCGCCTAAACGAGTTTCACGGATAAATCAATTATTTAAAGAGAAGTTGTTCATCACTGGACCAATGAGCCTGGTGGGTATAGTAGTGGCAATGGACATCAAAAGGCAATGAACATTGTTTATGGAGAAGAAATAGGTAGAAAGCACACGGACTTACTAAGCCATTGAAGGCAATAGACAGAAAAGCCAACATAAGAACGAGTTTCACAGTCTTCAGTGGTTTCAACCGTAGTAAGAGGAGAAGGCACACCAAAAGCCTCGTATGCGGAGTAGCAGTAGGTCTTCTCAAAGAGAGCCTTGTCGTCGTAACCGAAATCATAATCGCTGGCAACAATGGACATTGCCTTATTAGCCCAAGAACTAGGCAAACACGAATCAAAGCTTGAACTGAACTTGAGCTAGTCATTGGAAACCTCTTTCAGAGCCTTCCGCCGCAAGCTCCTTTGTAGATCATTCCAGCTAAGGCCCGCAAGCTACTCGATTTTTTGTTCTTAGCTGCTCTGGATTCGATTCGTTATGCTACTTACATATGATGTTTTCTTTCACAAGGTAGCGCATCTATATAGCATAGCTGAAAGCGGCCAAAAAGATGCCACACTAAGAAAGCAATCCAAGGCTCTCTCAAATCAAAAAGAAAAAGGCAGAAGAGGAATCGAACGCAGCCTATTCTTTGCTAACAGCCTATGTAGGGATTCAAGTATAGTAAGAGGCAGGAGAAGGCGAAAGAAGGGGAATCCCCCTCGTACCAAGGCTCTCTCTCTTCCTTCTATTCTAGTTACCCAACAAAGAGTTAGATCCTTGAGTGCGTGAAGGTAGGGCAAGGTAATGCAGAGAATGTCACGACTCTTATATGTTTAAAATCCTTCTTAGGGAGATGTCATGTGTAACCCGTTATAAGAGTAAGGGGCGTAGCGTAACTAGTTAGCTCTCACAGTACGCAAGGTGAATGAAAGCCTTCCCTTTTTCGCCTTTTGGGGCGTTCACACAACCGAATCTGCTGTTAGATAGAATAGTGATAGAAGGAGCTATTAAGGAGTTTGCGTAGAATAAGGTGTAACCGTAGAAGAAGGGGCAAGCTGAGAATAAGGGATAGAACTCTCACTCGAAGGAAGAAAAGAAGGCATGGTTCATTCTACGAAAAGAGGGAAAGGAATGAAACTTGTGAACTTAGCCGTTAGCCGGGAATGAACGGTCTAATCTAACAAGAAGGAAGGCATTCTTCGGAATCTAGTGAATAAGTCAGCATGAAGTTTTGGAGTCATATCTTTCTTCTCTCCCTCGAGAAAGAGAGTTCAGTCAGCCTCGCTTGAAGGGAAGATAGTGAAAATGGATTGATATTCCATATCTCCTTCCTCTCTACGAGGGCGTTTTCTTATTCAATAGGTGCGCCTAGATTAAGACGCTGCTTTGCAGTCACTGACCGAGTTTCTATGGGATCAATTCGAATGAACTTGGATCGAGACAGAAGAATTCTCAATCGAACTCTCTTCTTCTTCACCTTTTCTTGAGGAGTACTCCCTTTAGGATTCAAAGGAAAGGTCAAGCCTTGTGTGTAATAGAATGAGTGATACACTCTGCCAAAGGTCGTTTTTCCTTCTCCCTTCTCAAACGATCATAACACTTGAACAGAAGCCCAAAAGCTGCAAATTATGAAAGGGTTTGGTTCACTGAAGAAGGAATTGAATTCCAGGCCCCGGAGAGAGAAGAACCTCCAAAGGAGTATTTTAGTCTAACAGGAATGGTGTAGTACCACTTATACCACTCAAGAAGTAAATGGTCAATTATGCGCACATAGTTCTTCTTTAAGTTAAGATACAAGAAGTCTTCATCTTCCCATATGCCATGGGCGTAGAATTGAAAATCCCGTGGGCGAACAGCATCCCGGGCCAATCCTTTGACCATTCCCACTTCAAAGATGAGGAGCGTAACCTTACCGTAGATGGTTGACTGCTTGAGACGGGAATAAAGAAAAGAAATCCATGGCATGCTTTTCTAATAGACTTGCTTATCGTAACCGAAAAGAAAGAACGGTTCGATCTATTTTTCCATAAGCGCTGGAGCGCCTTTCGAACGGTATAAGTTACGACTTCGTTTCCGAAAAGATAGATTTGACTCTGATTTACCAGCATCCACCACCGGAAGAAATTTCCTCACTTACTGCCTGCTCTTATTCCCATCGATATGCCCGGAAACAAGAACGAACTTTCTCTTATGCCCTTTACCTTAAGCCTGACAAAGATAGAATGTTTTACTTGCCCGTAAAGACTCTATCTCTACAGCGCCTTCCTCTCTGACTTGACTTTCCTAGCTACCAAGCCCCTCTTCAAACCCTTGCCAGAAGGACGAAAGGAAAGCTGCTTTTAGACACTGTAGGTTTCTTTCTCGAAACTCCAGTTTTTCTTAGCCTTAGCTCGGGAAGCTATTCCAGGTCAGCGAATAAGGAGAACAGAATCCTTCGCTTTATGTGAGTAAGCTTCCCCCGTTTCGGAATCAACTGGGCGATTTGACTATTGATCCGGTGTGGGGATCTTTTCCCTTTCTTTCTGAAACCGAGCCTCCTTCGATCGCTTTACTTCGGTCATGGAACACTATCAACTCCTGCCTATTGCCCTTGGGCTCTTTCTTTTCTTCCTTGCTGCTGCTCCTTGGGACTATTAATTAATAGGTTTGTTTGGGTCGATAGTAACATCAATGATCGGGTATCGAATAAAATAAAATACTTGCTTAATAGCCCTTTTTCTTTCTTTAAAAGGCGAGGAAAGACCATGTTTAATGTCACCCCACATTAAGGAGCTCTAAAACGAAGCTTTTTCTCTAAGGAATCCGAAATCCACCTCTGAGATAAAGGGCGGAGACACTCTCAAAGAAAAGGAAGAAAGAAGGGAGAGAACCTTCATTAATTGAGTGAGGAAAGAAATGAAAGTCAGGACTTGATGCGGCTTTCGTAATAGAAAAACTCAAGGAAATTGATCCTTAGCACCTAACACGATAGGGGAATCGGCATCCGACCTCAAAGCACATAACCTCCATCACACCTTAGCCGGATTCTCAATCCATTACTTAAGAAAGAAATAGAGTCTTCCTCCGATAGTCTTATTAACAACTGAAGGACTCGACGACTAGGGGACTTAGCCAAATGATAAGAGAACGGAAAGCATGTCCAACAACTAACGGAAGACCGAATTATCTCGATCGTGCACCATCAAGCACGGGAGCAACTGCACTACCGAAATCAACGAAGAAAGGACTTGCTTCTTGAGCAGTTAAAAAGGATCAAGCAATTGACCAGGAGAGGCTCGAAAATGGGGCAAGAACCGATTCAGATTCAATTGTTTGGTTCGACCGCAGGAGTTCCTGGCTGGCGCTTCTGGCCTGTCTCGATCTGCTGCTGTAAGACGAATCCCTTTCTAATTCTCGTGTCTTGCTGTCAAGGCTCGTCCTGGCGTGTGAGTTGCGGCGACGTATAAGGAACGGTGTCTCGACGCTGTAGATCCTGACCTGCCTTGCCTTGGTGAAGTTGCCTGTGAGTATCTGGACCTCGAACACGGGAAGGCGCTTTGGTCATGTGACAACTCCTCGAGCTCTAGACTTGGGAACGGGTACGTCATCATTTAGTTAGCAACGGAAAATGGTGAAATTGACCTCAATACGCAGGTAGAAATCGAACACTAAACTAAAGGCTTATGCCTTCACGACGTAAGGAGCGAAAACCAATTTAGCGATATTCGTTCCTTCTCTCAGGCTCAAGCTCTGTCTGGTCTTCCTTCCCCATTCCCCACAGGCTTCCGGGAGTACCGGCTCTTTACTCTGTTCGGCCCATAAGACTTGCAACACTGACTTACCGAAAAGACTGACTGCTTTCCGATTTTGCGTTCTGCCTCTACTAGTAAAGGGGCTTTAGCCTTACAACAAGCTTGACTTAAATTGAAAGAATTTGATCTATGATACGCTTGAACTGAACTATCGGTCCTAGAAAGAACCCGCTTCCCATTACTCAATAGGGCAATTCCTCGCACATAATTAAGGGAGCCATTGAAAGGTGACTAAAACACCAGAAACGACGACTACCCGAGCTAATGATAGAGGCAAGAACACTTTCCGGCCAGGCCTTACTATAACCAACCTCAC